TTATTTTTATTGGAAATATTAGTATTGAGATTTAATGATTATTTTCAATCGAAAATTTTGGGCCATTTATGGGCATAAAAATGTGATGTTATTTATTCATATGTTATATATAACACGTGATGACATGAGTTAACATTACCAAAATTCGTTACTCTGATGCGCTTGGTCGAGCTTTACTTGGTTTAGGGGTTTGACAAGAATAACAGGATTTGCCGAGCGTAGGGGGTAGGGGGGTTTAACGCGCGAAAACCAAAAGGGGGCATATAGTATAAGTCTGGGTTAGATAAGGATGTATTATGCACTTGAGATAAACATATGTAATTCTTAAATTATGTACAATATCATTCATAAATACTCTCACAATCAAGTAAAAATGTTCAACCTTGGCTCAACATTTTAGGGTGCACTTTGAAATGCAGATGAAAAGCAGACTTAAAAAAGAACCTAGCCTATAAAAGAACGCGAAGCATGTGGGGTTATTGAATGTGTGAACTACTCAAGTAACCGGATGCAAGTATAGATCTCTAGGGTGGGTTACACATGCCATGTTCGTGAAAGAGAAGCCAGATGCAAGGAATAATTAATAATATACCTTATTTTCAGTAGTGTCCCTGGTTCTATCATGAACAATATGCAATTATATATACTGGTTGGTGGTTTCTTACTACATTAATAATTACTCGGGAAATGTGTGCTGTGGCCGTGCAGAGTAAGATTAGGAGAACGACTATCGGTTAGATCGGTAATTTACTCGGTTCTGATGGATTTAGTAGCTGGAATATAAATATATGCTTTATGAATACCTACATTTTTAGTACTTGCTTTGTGGTTAAAATAATTTAATGGTGATAATACATTAATGCACTTATGCATTAATGTAATATCATGCATAGTATGTACTACACCATACAGACCAGAAAATAGTTTAATTTAGAATTCTGGCTTTGGGAGCCAGGGGTGAGAGTTAAAATCTCTTTTTTCTGGCATTAGGGAGGACTTTAACCTCCGATCTTCGGATTACAAGACCGATGCTTTAAGCTAAGCTACTAAGGCAAGCTCATTCCATTGCTTTATTCTCTAGCCAGCCTGCCAATGGCATTAGGATTAAGAATAATGCAAAGTATAGGACGGATGCAATCTGTCCAATAATGATAAATGGGTGTTCTACTGGTATACCTCCAATTCATGTGAGGATGGCCATATCTGCAACTAGTGTTCAGAAGAGAAATTGAGTAAAGGGCCGAAAGGTTAGGCCACGCTGCTTGGACGTATGGAGAATCGGCACAACTATAAGGATAAGGATAGAAAATAAAAGAGCTAAGACCCCGCCTAATTTATTTGGGATCGATCGTAAAATGGCGTAGGCGAACAGGAAGTACCACTCAGGCTTGATGTGAGGAGGGGTAACCAATGGGTTGGCTGGGGTAAAGTTTTCCGGGTCTCCTAGCAGGTTTGGGGAAAATAGCGCTAAGGATGTAAGGGCTAGGAGCATGACCACAAATCCAAGTAGGTCTTTGTAGGAGAAGTAAGGGTGAAACGTAATTTTGTCCGCGTTTGAGTTTAAGCCCGTCGGGTTATTTGAGCCTGTCTCATGGAGGAATAATAGGTGTAGGACGATGGCCGCAGCAATCACAAACGGGAATAGGAAATGGAACGCGAAGAATCGGGTTAAGGTCGCGTTGTCCACCGAAAACCCTCCCCAGATTCACTGCACGAGGACATCACCTACGTAAGGGACTGCTGATAGAAGATTAGTAATTACTGTAGCGCCTCAAAATGACATTTGTCCTCATGGTAAAACATAACCCACGAAAGCTGTTATCATAACTAGTAAAAAAAGAACGACCCCGATGTTTCAGGTCTCCTTGTATAAGTAGGAGCCATAATATAATCCACGGGCAATGTGTATGTAAAGGCAAATAAAGAAGAATGATGCGCCGTTGGCGTGTATATTTCGAATCAGTCAGCCGTAATTTACATCACGGCAGATATGTGCGACTGACGAAAAAGCGGTGGAGATGTCAGACGTGTAGTGTATGGCTAAAAATAATCCTGTAAGGATTTGGGTGGCTAGGCATAATCCTAGAAGAGATCCAAAGTTTCATCATACTGAGATATTGGAAGGGGCTGGTAAATCAACTAGTGCATGGTTGGCGATTTTGATGAGGGGGTGGGTTTTCCGTAGGCTTGCCATTAGGGTTTTTATAGTTGAATAACAACGGTGGTTCTTCAAGTCACTGGTCTTGGTTAAAATCCAAGTAAAAATTATGACTTATCTTGTATCATTACTGTTGATGGCTTTAATTGTAGGGCTAGTTGCCGTGGCCTCTAACCCTGCCCCTTATTTTGCCGCTCTTGGTTTAGTAGTGGCGGCTGGGGTCGGGTGCGGTGTACTTGCTGGGCATGGGGGATCTTTTTTATCCCTAGTCTTGTTCTTAATTTATCTAGGTGGAATGCTCGTAGTATTCGCCTATTCAGCGGCTTTAGCCGCTGAACCATTCCCTGAGGCGTGAGGGGATCGTTCTGTAATCGGGTATGTCTTAATTTACTTACTTGGAGTAGGTGTAGTGGTAGGTTTACTCTGGGAAAACTGATATGAAGGGTCGTGAGTTGTTATTGATAGTTTAAAGGAGTTTTCAATACTACGAGGGGATATTAGTGGGGTAGCTATAATATACTCGTCTGGGGGCGGCTTATTAATCATTAGTGCTTGAGTGCTTCTACTAACCCTATTTGTGGTATTAGAGCTGACTCGGGGTTTAGGCCGGGGCGCCCTTCGTGCAGTTTAAATGGCTGTCAAGAGTACGGCGAGGGTTATGGACAGCAAAAAGATTGTCAAGTAGGTTTTAATTATACCGCGCTGAGTATCACTAATAGTTTTGGCCATTTTAACCTGTGCATACGATAACCCCTTCGGGCCCACAGTTTCAAATCAGGTTTGGTCCACTAACTGCGTTGCAATGGATTGTCCTAATACTAAATTTAGTTTAGGGACCAGACGATGAATAATTGCCGGGAAGTAGCCTAACATGTTGGAGAAGTGATGAGATGAGGCCCCGGGACTCGTCTTGAACTGCTTGCTGGTTAACCCGGCAAGCTCAATGGCTGTTAATAAACCGGTAATTGTTACTGCAAGGGCAGCTATCTTCAAGGCGAAAGGCATAGTCATGATAGGAGTCTTTGAAACTAGGAAATTTGATGTAATAATAAGTCCTGCAACAATACTACCTCAGGCAAGCCGCTTGATAGGGTTAATTACTGATAGGTTATTCTCATTAATAGGGGATAATGCGAGGAATCGGGGGGTGCCTATGGTGACGAAGAAAACTACCCGGAAGCTGTAAACGGCTGTAAAGGATGTGGCGATAAGGGTTAGGGTCAGGGCTCAGGCGTTTAGGTAAGAGGTATTTAGTGCTTCAATAATGGCATCCTTCGAGAAGAAGCCTGCAAGGAAGGGTGTCCCAGTCAGGGCTAGGCTGCCGATGGTCAGACAGGTCGAGGTAAATGGTAACAGGTTATGTAAGCCCCCTATCTTCCGAATGTCCTGCTCATCGTTGAGGCTATGAATAATAGACCCTGAACACAAAAATAACATAGCCTTGAAGAATGCGTGGGTGCAGATATGCAGGAACGCTAACTGAGGCTGGTTAAGACCAATGGTAACTATTATTAGACCTAGTTGGCTAGATGTAGAAAACGCTACAATTTTCTTGATATCATTTTGTGTTAAGGCGCAGGCAGCGGTAAATACAGTAGTTAGTGCCCCTAGGCAGAGACAGGTTGTTAATGCTAAATTGTTATCCTCCATAATAGGGTGGAGCCGGATGAGTAAGAAAATACCAGCAACAACTATAGTGCTGGAGTGAAGTAGGGCAGACACTGGTGTAGGGCCCTCCATGGCAGAAGGTAGCCATGGGTGCAGCCCAAACTGGGCTGATTTACCAGTTGCTGCTAGAATTAGGCCAATAAGAGGGAGTGTTATATCAAAGGTTTTCGATAAAAAAAAGATCTGTTGAATTTCCCACGAGTTTAGGTTAACTGCAATCCAGGCCATGCTTATGATAAGCCCAATATCCCCTACACGGTTATATAGGACTGCTTGAAGGGCTGCTGTATTTGCATCGGCCCGTCCGTATCATCAGCCAATTAGTAGAAATGATATGATGCCGACCCCTTCCCAGCCAATAAAAAGTTGGAAGAGGTTATTAGCAGTTACGAGGATAATTATAGCTACTAAAAAAAGAAGCAAGTATTTAAAGAATCGATTTATGTTGGGGTCCGAATGTATATACCAGGATGCAAACTCAAGAATAGACCAAGTTACATAGAGGGCAATAGGCGTAAAAACTAGAGAATAGTGGTCAAACTTAAAACTAATATTAATATCAAAAATGGCCGTATTTATCCAGTGTCAGTTAGTGACAATAGTCTCAGCCCCCTGGTCAAGAAACAAGACAAGTGGTAAAAGGCTGACAAAAAACGAAGCGCTAACGGCAGCTTTAACATGTGTTGTGGCCCACTCAGAGCTTTTATGGGAAGGAGTAAGTGTTGTTAAGAGGGGATACACAAGAATTGTAATGACTAAAACTAGTGAGGATGATAAGATTAAGGTTGTTGGGTGCATAGCTTCCACTTGGATTTGCACCAAGAGTTTTTGGTTCCTAAGACCAACGGATGAGCTGTTATCCTTCAGAAGCGTAAGGAGGCCATGGAATTTAACCATGGGTATAAGTATTAGCAGTACTTACTGCCTTTGGCCCTCCTCGGTGAGTAAGGGGATTTTAACCCCTATCTTTAGAATCACAATCTAATGTTTTAAATTAAACTATACTTACTAGTGGCATCAGCCCCATACGAGTTCAGGTTTTGCTACCAGTAGAATTACGGGGAGAAGGTGAAGTACTATTAGTAAGTGTTCCCGAGTATGGAATGGTGAGAGTCCTTTAATGTGACTTGGCGCTGGACCCCGCTGAGTTATGAGGAATAAATACAATGAGTAGGCCGCCGTAATCAGTGTTCCTAAGCCCGTCAATATAATTGTCCAGGGGGATCAGCTAAACAGCGTAGTAATAATTATAATTTCTCCCATAAGATTAGGGAGAGGCGGCAATGCTAGATTTGCTAAGTTAGCAATAAATCACCAGACTGCAGTTAATGGGAAAATTATCTGAAGGCCCCGAGCTAAGATTATAGTTCGGCTATGAGTCCGTTCATATGCAGTATTAGCCAGACAAAACAGTGCTGATGAGACAAGCCCGTGAGCAATCATTAAGATGACTGCGCCTGTAAAGCCTCAAGAGGTTTGGATGAGAATACCCCCTGCTACCAACCCTATATGGCTCACAGACGAGTAGGCAATAAGTGACTTTAGATCTGTCTGACGTAAGCAAATTGAGCCAGTCATTAAAATACCCCATAAGGCTAAAATGATGAAGGGGTAGGCAAGCTCTTTTGAGAGCGGGTCTAATATGACTATTATTCGTATCATACCATAACCCCCTAATTTAAGGAGAACTGCCGCTAAGACCATAGAGCCTGCTACCGGAGCCTCAACATGAGCCTTGGGTAGTCAAAGGTGGACCCCATAAAGTGGTATTTTTACTAAAAATGCAATTAAGCACCCAGCTCATCAAATGCTGTGACCTCAGGAGTTAAGTGAGAGGGGTTGAGAATATTGTAAAATTAAAATTGATAATGTTCCTGTTGTTTGTTGAAGTAAAAGTAGGGCCACCAGAAGTGGTAATGAGCCCGCCAAGGTATAAAATAAGAAGTAGGTCCCGGCATTTAAGCGCTCGGTTTGGTTCCCCCATCGGGTAATAATAATAAGCGTGGGGATGAGGGTGGCTTCAAATATAATGTAGAACATAATAATTTCTGTAGCTCCAAATGCTATAATCAGGAAAGTTTGTAGGGAGGCTAAAAGTGTAATATAGAGGCGTTGCCGACTAAGTGGCTCGGGGTAAATATGGTTCTGGCTAGCCAGAATCATCAACGGGAGAAGCCAGCATGTGAGAACTAAAAGAGGGGTGGATAATGGGTCTGTGGCTAGGTATATGTTAGAGGTTGACCACCCAGTTTCTGACGTCCACTTTAGTCAGGTAAGGCTAACAAATGCAATTAGTAGGCTTTGAGCAGTTGTTGCGGGCCATAATCACTTAGGGGGTAATAATCAAATTGTTGGGAACAGTATAAGCGTAGGGATTAATACTTTTAGCATTGTAGTAGATTGAGGTTCTGTAGTCGGTCAGTTCCGTGGGTGCGGGCCGTGGCAACTAAAAGGGCCAGGCCTGCACTGGCTTCACAGGCAGAAAAGGCTAGCAGGAGTATGGGGGCCGCGGAAAATATGGTTGATTCAAATTGCATGGCCCACAGGGCCAGTGCAATAAACAAGGACAGTATTATTCCTTCTAGACAAAGCAGGGCAGAGAGCAGATGAGTGCGGTGGAATGCCAGGCCTATCAGGCCTAGTATAAAAGCTGAGGTAAAGCTGAAGTGTACGGGTGTCATAAGAGGATCATGGAATTAAACCACAATTTTCTGAGCCGAAATCAGAGGTCTTATATTGGACTAATCCTCTATTCTGCTCAGTCTAGGCCTCCTTGGGTTCACTCATAAATCAGCCCCAGGGTAAGTAAAACTAAGACTGCTGTGGCCCAGAAAAAGGTACCGGCAGGGTTGTGGAGTTGGTCCCCCCAGGGCAGTGGAAGAAGAAGCGCAATTTCTAGGTCAAATAATAAGAATAAAATAGCGATCAGAAAGAACCGCAAAGAGAATGGGAGTCGAGCTGAGCCGAGGGGGTCGAAGCCACATTCATAGGGCGAGAGCTTCTCCGCGTCTGGGTTTATCTGGGGTAATCAAAAAGACACGGTTGCTAGTACAAGAGATAGGGCCATCGTAATAGTTAAAATTGTGATAACTAAGTTCATTATCTTTCCTTGGGGTTCAACCAAGACTAGGTGATTGGAAGTCACTCGTACTAGCGTTAGATACTAGAAAGATATGAGCCTCATCAGTAAATTGATACATAGAGGAATAATCATACTACGTCTACAAAGTGTCAGTATCAGGCGGCAGCTTCAAAGCCGAAGTGATGTTCGGATGTAAAGTGGTATTGGACTTGGCGAAGTAGGCAGACGGCCAAAAATGAAGATCCAATAATAACGTGTAATCCATGGAACCCCGTAGCTACAAAGAATGTTGAGCCGTAAACGCCATCTGCAATTGTAAAAGGTGCTTCATAATATTCTATGGCCTGTAAGGTGGTAAAGTAAAGGCCTAGTAAAATCGTTAATGCTAAGGATTGGATAGCTTGTTTACGGTCCCCTTCCATTAAGCTATGGTGAGCTCATGTTACCGTCACCCCGGATGCTAAAAGGACAGCCGTGTTAAGTAGTGGAACCTCAAAAGGGTCTAAGGTAATAAGACCGGTTGGGGGTCAGCACCCCCCTAGTTCTGGGGTAGGTGCTAGACTTGAATGATAGAAAGCTCAGAAAAACCCTAGGAAAAAGAATACCTCAGATGTAATAAATAGAATTATACCATACCGTAAGCCTTTTTGTACAGGGGGTGTGTGATGTCCTTGAAATGTTCCTTCTCGGATGATGTCTCGTCATCACTGGTACATTGTAAGAAGTAGAAGTATTAGTCCAAGGGTTATAAGTGTAGTGGAGTGGAAGTGAAACCAGATTGCTAAGCCGGATGTTATTAGTAATGCTCCGATTGCGCCGGTTAGGGGTCATGGGCTTGGATCAACCATATGAAATGCGTGTGCTTGGTGGGCCATTAAACGTTCTCCTGAAGATATAAGCTAAGAAGAAGTACAAATACATAAGCCTGAATTATTGCGACTGCCACTTCTAGTAATGTAAGGAGGAACAAGACGGCAGCTGTAAGAACTGCTACTGTAGGTATTATAGGGAGAAGAACAAATACGGCGGTGGCAATTAACTGAATAAGAAGGTGACCCGCGGTAAGATTAGCTGTTAGTCGGACGCCGAGGGCTAGGGGTCGGATAAAAAGGCTAATTGTTTCGATAATGATAAGTACAGGAATTAAAGGAATGGGAGTGCCCTCTGGTAAGAGGTGTCCTAGGGCGACCGTCGGCTGATTGCGCATGCCAATAACAACTGTGGCGAGCCACAGTGGTACAGCAAATCCTATATTCAGAGACAATTGTGTTGTAGGGGTAAAAGTGTATGGTAGAAGTCCAAGCATATTAATGGTAATTAAAAAGACTATTAAAGAGGCCATAAGGAGGGCTCATTTATGACCTCCTAAATTTAATGGTAGTATGAGTTGACTGGTAAATTGATTTACGAATCACCCCTGAATTGTAATAAGGCGGTTATTTACCCACCGAGAGGTGGAAGTGGGGTATAATACTCACGGGAGAGCAATTGCAATGGCAATCAAGGGGATACCTAGGTAGGACGTGCTTGCAAATTGATCAAAAAAGCTTATTGCCATGGTCAGTCTCAGGGTTCAGTTTTGTGTTCTTCAGAGTCAATATGTACTGGCTCGTTAGGGGATGTGTGGCTTATCACTTTGGTCGGGATGATGGTAAGAAATACCAATCATGAAAATACTAAAATTGCGAATCAAGGGGCAGGGTTTAATTGAGGCATTTCACTAGAGGTGGTTGGGAGGCACCATTCTTTGGCTTAAAAGGCCAACGCTGAAGCCCTAATTTAGCTTCCTAGTGAGGCGTCTTCTAGCATTAGTGAGGATCAGTTCTCGAAGTGTTCAAGTGGAACTGCCTCAACTACGATAGGTATAAAGCTGTGGTTTGCTCCGCAGATCTCGGAGCATTGCCCGTAGAATACCCCTGGTCGGGAGGCAATGAAGGCTGTTTGATTAAGACGGCCTGGGACTGCGTCTATTTTTACTCCAAGGGATGGAACGGCTCAGGAATGTAACACATCTTCGGCTGAGACTAGTACTCGGATTGGGGATTCTATGGGAACAACTATCCGGTGGTCTGCCTCAAGAAGTCGAAATTGACCTGGGTTAAGATCTTGGGTTGGGATTATATATGAGTCAAAACCCAGATTTTCATAATCCGTATATTCGTAGCTTCAATATCACTGATGTCCTATGGCTTTAATTGTTAGGTGAGGGTCATTAATCTCATCTATAAGATAAAGAATTCGTAGGGAGGGTAGAGCAATTAAGACAAGAATTACGGCCGGTAGCACGGTTCATACGATCTCAATTTCTTGGGAATCTAGAATATATTTGTTTGTAAGCTTTGTTGACACTATTGCGACAATAATATAAAGTACAAGGGTACTAATTAGAAAGACAATTATTAAAGCATGATCATGAAAATGAAGAAGTTCTTCTATAACGGGTGATGCCGCGTCTTGGAATCCTAATTGTGTGGGATGTGCCATTAAGCCTAAGGCTTAAGACATGCAGGAATTTAACCTACGATTTCACCTTGACAAGGTGATGTAATTTGCGAGTTTACTAATGTCTTAAAAGGAAGTGACAGAGTGGCTATGTGACTGGCTTGAAACCAGTAGATGGGGGTTCAATTCCTCCCTTCCTCGTTAATTTGATTGAACTTGAACAAATGCGGGCTCTTCAAAGGTGTGGTAAGGGGGAGGACACCCATGGAGTCATTCAACATTTGTTGCGGTTAATTCAACGGATGAGACTTCTCGTTTAGCGGCGAAGGCTTCCCATAAGATAAATAGGAATATAATAACCGCTACAAGGGAAATTAAGGATCCAATAGATGATACCGTGTTTCAAAGTGTATAGGCATCCGGGTAATCTGAGTATCGTCGCGGTATCCCTGCAAGGCCTAGGAAATGTTGTGGGAAGAATGTAAGGTTTACGCCAATAAATATTACCCCAAAGTGAATTTTAGTTCATGTGCTATGGAGGGTATATCCTGTAAATAGTGGGAATCAGTGAACGAAGGCCGCCATAATAGCAAATACGGCACCCATTGATAAGACATAATGGAAGTGTGCAACTACATAATATGTATCATGTAATACAATATCTAATGACGAGTTGGCTAGTACAATCCCCGTTAGACCTCCTACTGTGAAGAGGAAAATAAACCCAAGGGCTCATAGCATTGGTGTTTCCCATTTAATAGAGCCTCCATGAAGGGTGGCCAATCAACTAAAAACTTTAACGCCTGTTGGAATAGCAATAATTATTGTTGCGGATGTAAAATATGCCCGGGTATCTACATCTATACCAACTGTAAACATATGGTGGGCTCAAACAATAAATCCTAGTAGGCCAATAGCCATTATAGCTCACACCATTCCTATATATCCGAAGGGCTCTTTCTTACCTGAGTAGTATGCCACGACATGGGAAATAATCCCAAATCCTGGTAAAATTAAAATATATACTTCCGGATGCCCAAAAAACCAGAACAAATGTTGGTAAAGAATAGGGTCTCCCCCTCCCGCAGGGTCAAAGAATGTAGTATTAAGATTCCGGTCTGTTAAAAGCATCGTGATTCCGGCAGCTAGAACTGGTAAAGATAATAGGAGCAGAACGGCAGTTACTAAAACGGCTCAGACAAATAAGGGGGTTTGATATTGGGAGATGGCTGGGGGTTTTATATTAATTGTTGTTGTAATAAAATTAATTGCCCCTAAGATGGATGACACACCTGCCAAGTGAAGAGAAAAAATAGTAAGATCTACGGATGCACCCGCATGGGCTAGGTTACCTGAAAGTGGTGGGTAAACTGTTCATCCTGTACCGGCTCCAGCTTCAACTCCAGATGAGGCTAATAGCAGAAGGAAAGACGGTGGTAGAAGCCAGAAGCTTATATTATTTATTCGTGGGAACGCCATATCAGGGGCTCCAATTATTAGTGGAACAAGTCAGTTACCAAAGCCCCCAATTAGAATGGGTATTACTATAAAGAAAATTATAACAAAGGCGTGTGCGGTAACAATAACGTTGTAGATTTGATCATCGCCGAGGAGGGACCCCGGCTGGCTTAGTTCAGCTCGGATTAATAGGCTTAGGGCAGTCCCAACTATCCCGGCTCAGGCACCAAATACTAGGTAGAGGGTGCCAATATCTTTGTGGTTGGTAGAGAAGAATCAGCGCGTGATTGCCACAGGTAGGATGGCCGAAATTAGGCGGCGGGTTGTAGCCCCGTAGATAGAGGTTCAAGTCCTTTTCCTATCAAGCCCCGTAGTGGAGTACACGTTGGATTGCAAATCCAAAGACGCAGATTGACGTCTGCCGGGGCTTTCCCGCCTTACCCGGCTAACGGCGGGAAAGATAGATGAATGCCCGCTGGTTTGGGCACTTAGCTGTTAACTAAGAGTTTGTAGGATCGAGGCCTTCTCATCTAGAAAGGCCTTAGCTTAATTAAAGTGTCTGAGTTGCATTCAGAAGATGTGGGATAAAGTCCCGCAGGTCTTAATCAGGGACTAGAAGATTTTAACTCCTACTTAGAGCTTTGAAGGCTCTTGGTCTAATTATCCTAAGTCCCTAGATAACGAGCGTAATTAGTGCAGGGGTAATGGGTAGTAACCCTAACGTGACTACTGTAAACAAGGCAAGGGTGAGCGCAGATTGAGTTGATTGAGCCCGTCATGGTGCTGTAGCACTAATTGTGCTGGGGGAGATGGTAAGGGTCATTGCATAACACAATCGGAGGTAAAAATAAAGACTGAGGAGGGCAGCTAGGGCTATGATTGTTGCGGTAAGGGGAAGTTGCTGTTTGGCCATTTCCTGTAAGATCACCCACTTGGCCATAAACCCAGTTAACGGGGGTAGTCCCCCTAGGGAGAGGAGGGCTAGGGCCGTGGTGGAGACTAAGACTGGGGTCTTTGATCACATAGCTGTAATGGTGTTAATACTTGTGGCCGACGTTATTTTTAGTGAGAGGAAGGCGGTGGAGGTTATGAACACATATATAGTCAGAGCGAGCAGAGTAAGATGAGGGGCGTACTGCGAAATAACAACTATCCACCCTATATGGGCAATAGAGGAGTAGGCTAAGATCTTTCGGACTTGGGTTTGATTGAGGCCTCCTCACCCCCCAACCAGCGCGGAAAGGAGTCCTAATAACGTGAGTATCACCGGGCTAACGGTGGGGGCCACTTGAATAATCAATGCTAAGGGGGCCAGTTTCTGTCAGGTGGACAAAATCAACCCGGTGATCAAATCAAGACCCTGAAGGACCTCTGGCAGTCAGAAGTGTATGGGTGCGAGTCCAATCTTTAGTGCCAAGGCGGCAATAGTTATTGAAGAGGCAATAGGGTGTGACATATCATTAATAGCTCATTCGCCCACGAGCCAAGCATTAGTGGTGGCGGCAAACAAAATTATCGCTGCGGCGGTCGCCTGGGTTAAAAAGTATTTTGTGGCGGCTTCAACTGCTCGTGGGTGATGCTGCTGAGCTATCAAGGGGATAATCGCTAGAGTATTAATCTCAAGGCCCATTCAGGCCAATAGTCAGTGTGAGCTGGCAAAGGTCAATGTGGTTCCTAATCCTAGGCTAGATAGAAGGATGGTGAGTACATAGGGATTCATTGATAGGGGAGGGATTTTAACCGTCATGTTCGGGGTATGGGCCCGAAAGCTTTATTAGCTGACCTTATCATAGAAAGTGGTGTAGAGGAAGCACCAGGAGTTTTGATCTCCTGAGGATGGGTTCAATTCCCTTCTTTCTAGGAACTGGGGGGACTCTAACCCTCATAAGCCACTCTATCAAAGTGGTCCTTAAAATTCAGGCACGGTTCCGCAAGTTAGAGTTGGGGGGGGAGCCCCGCAAGCGCAATCGGGAGGGCGGCGTGTCAAATTACTAAAGCCAAGGTTAAGGGCAGGAAATTCTTCCAAACTAAGTGCATTAGTTGATCATACCGGAACCGCGGGTAAGATGCTCGAACTCAGAGGAATACCACTGAAAGGAGGGCGGCCTTAGTCATAAGGTTAATAGTAGTTAACTCTGGCATGGAGGGGATATGGGATGCACCAAGAAAAAGGATGGCTGACAAGGTATTTATTAGTAAGATGTTGGCATATTCAGCTAAAAAGAAGAGGGCGAATGGTCCCCCTGCGTATTCGACGTTGAAGCCCGAGACTAACTCGGATTCACCTTCGGTTAGGTCGAAGGGCGCACGATTTGTTTCGGCTAGCGTAGAAATATACCACATGGCTGCTAAGGGCCAGGCCGGAATCAGTAGTCATACGCTCTCCTGGGTAACACTAAACATTTGCAGGGTGTAACCCCCCGAAAAGATAATAACAGATAACAAAATTAGCCCGAGGCTTACCTCATACGAGATTGTTTGAGCAACTGCTCGGAGGGCACCAATTAGTGCATATTTTGAATTGGACGCTCATCCTGACCCTAAAATAGAGTATACGGCCAGGCTAGATAAGGCCAGAACAAACAAGATACCTAAATTCAAATCTGCCACTGGCTGAGGTATAGGCATAGGTGCTCATAGTATCATGGCCAGCGTTAGTGCCAGCATTGGGGTGGCCAAAAATAGAAAAGGGGAGGACGTAGACGGGCGGACGGGTTCTTTAATAAATAGTTTAACCCCATCCGCAATTGGTTGAAGGAGCCCGTAGGGTCCCACAATGTTTGGGCCCTTCCGTAGTTGTATATAACCCAGAACCTTACGCTCAAGAAGTGTAAGGAAGGCTACTGCTAGCAGGACGGGGGCAATATATGCAAGCGGGTTAACCAGATGTGTTAATAGAGTGTTTAGCATAACTAAGAAGAGGATTTGAACCCCTGGCTGAAAGGGCTTAGGCCTTTTGCAATTACCATGCTCTGCCATCTTAGTGAGGCCTTACTTTGGCCTGCATTTGAGTCCTCCCTTTACTTAATTTAGTTGTCTTCATTAATTAGGGGCAAGGCGTGCCTTTAGCATAGGCCTCTTTTTTCCGGTCCTTTCGTACTAGGAAAAATGACATTACAGATAGAAACTGACCTGGATTGCTCCGGTCTGAACTCAGATCACGTAGGACTTTAATCGTTGAACAAACGAACCCTTAATAGCGGCTGCACCATTAGGATGTCCTGATCCAACATCGAGGTCGTAAACCCTCTCGTCGATATGGACTCTCGGAGAGGATTGCGCTGTTATCCCTAGGGTAACTTGGTTCGTTGATCGGTTTAGGTAACCGGATCATATTTGGTCAAAATTTCTGTGACTTAGAAGTGTTATTCTTGGTTCTAGGGTGTATCCCAGTCCACTTGGAGGATTATTTGTTCTCCATGGTCGCCCCAACCGAAGGTAAAATTCCAATTTCTATTAGGTTTACACTTATTTAGTAAGTTGCTTAACGTAGGTGAATTTGTACCTTAAGCTCCAAAGGGTCTTCTCGTCTTGTACTTATATACCCGCTTCTGCACGGGTAGATCAATTTCACTGACCTGAAAAGGGAGACAGTTAAGCCCTCGTTTAGCCATTCATACAGGTCTTCATTTAAAAGACAAGTGATTGCGCTACCTTTGCACGGTCAAAATACCGCGGCCGTTAAACTTGTAGTCACCGGGCAGGCTGGACCTCCTATACGTAGGGGTTTGCAGGAGGCGATGTTTTTGGTAAACAGGCGAGGCTTGTGTTTGCCGAGTTCCTTCCCTTTCTTTTAGTCTTTCCTTGATAGCACTCCAGTGTGGGTTTAACGATGCAGATGCTGTGTTGTTTTCTTGATTTCTTTAGTAAACACACTACCCTCTTTTTATGGGTTCGTTAATTTCCAGCGGCTTGTCCGATCTGGCTTACACTTGTGCTAGGAGAGGGTCATGCCCTCTTATTACTCATTCTAGCATGGTCTCTTCCATGTTGGCATGGAACGGCCTAATACTTTTAGGGGAGTTGGGCTATTTATCAGTATAATAAACTGCATGTCGTCTGAGCTTTAACGCTTTCTATTCAGATGGCTGCTCTTAGGCCCACTGGAACGACTAGTTTTACAAAATGTGACTCTTATCCTCCTATTTAAGGTTGTGTCCTTTATTAAAGGGGCTGTACCCCCTTTAACTAACTCTCGTACTTCTCTTCTATGCTTACTTAGATATTTCCTGGTTGGCCAAAGGGATACGAGGCTGAACTTCTATTCACTTCTTAGGCAACCAGCTATCACCAAGTTCGGTAGGTTTATCACCTCTACCCGGGGCTCTTCCCACTCTTTTGCCACAGAGACGGGTTCGCCCTAATAGGCTGTCCCGGGGTAGCTCACTTGGTTTCGGGATTTCAAACTAAAGGTCACTTCGCTTGTGTGGTGCTGGCTAAATCATGATGCAAAAGGTACGAGGGTTAGGCTCTGCTTTTTTGTGCTTATATGGATTATTTCACTACTCTTTCAGCTTTCCCTTGCGGTACTGTCTCTATTGCTTAAAATTACCCTTTCCGTCTCCCGTACTAAGGTGGAAAAATGATTTAGTTTCCTGATTTAATTAATGTTAAATTATCTATGGTGTTAAGTTAATTTTGGTGGTTAAGCTAGCTGTCTGGCTCAGGGCGATCCAATTTGCATGGATGTCTTCTCGGTGTAAGGGAGATGCTTAACTGTCTCAGCCACACCCTGGGTTTGATCCAAGTGCACCTTCCGGTACACTTACCATGTTACGACTTGCCTCCCCTGTCCGTGCTTTGGTGTTAGGAACATTTATCGCTGTATGACAGGGGAGAGTGACGGGCGGTGTGTACGCGCCTCAGAGCCGGGTTCAAAAGGACACTCTTTTTCCTTTTTACTACTAAATCCTCCTTCGAGTAATTTTTCAGGGTACTATCCGTGGATATTCTATAATAGAAAATGTAGCCCATTTCTTCCCACTTCGTGCGCTACACCTCGACCTGACGTTTTGGAATATATCCATTTAGCTTACTGTTAGTCCTTCACAGGGTAAGCTGACGACGGCGGTATATAGGCGGGGATGGCCAGAAGTGGTGAGGTTTAACGGGGGTTATCGGTTCTAGAACAGGCTCCTCTAGGGGGGTCTGAGGCACCGCCAAGTCCTTTGGGTTTCAAGCTAACGCTCGTAGTACCCGGGCGGACGTCTATTGTGTAATAACGTCTAGGTTTACGGTTGAGCATAGTGGGGTATCTAATCCCAGTTTGTTTCTCAGTTTTCGTGGAGTCAGGTGGACTATATTAAAGCTACTTTCGCTTATGGGCTTCGGACACTCAGGAGCGTATGACGGCCAAGAGGCCCTTCGGCTTTATTTCTGTCTCCCCTAACCACCCTTTACGCCGTATATATTAACTAGGGCCTCTCGTATAACCGCGGTGGCTGGCACGAGTTTTACCGGCCCTCTTAACACTAACTAAGTCAAGTTTTCACTTATGGCTTAATATTTATCACTGCTGAATTCCCATGGGGGTGTGGCGTGGCAAGGCGTTTTGGGCTAAAGGTTAGTGCCTGATACCTGCTCCTCGTCCCCGGGCGGGGGATTAAGGGCATCCTCACAGGGGCGCGGATACTTGCATGTGTAAGTTGTGTTAAAGCTAACAGTAAAGTCAGGACCAAGCCTTTGTGCATGCGGAGCTTTCTAGGGCCCGTCTTAGCATCTTCAGTGCTATGCTTTATTTTAAGCTACGCTAGC